TCATCCCCCCGTGAGGAATTACCAAAACATTTGACCCTTCAACCATTCCAATATAAAGGATTAGTCAATCAAATAATAGATAGTCAATGGGTCGGTTTGAAAATAAATGAATTGCTAGTTGTAGAATATTATTCTCGTCAGACTTAAACCTAATTAAAATAAAACAAGAAAACAAGGGTTCGGACAATTTTTCCCTTTTCGCCTAAGTAAAAAGACCCACCAAAGTAAGGAGTTTGATACGGGGATTTTTCTCCCAGTCATGGATCACGGATCGGTAGGGATATTTTCATTCCCTGCTGTCTACTCTTTCCAGTATTTTATTTTCTGTACTGCGGAACATAGGAATAAAGAATCTATATCGAAATAAAAGAAAGGTCTAACTTAACTGTTGGAATAATGGTATCCATTGTTATTTGCTTTGATACATTGCTGTCAATAAGATTGGTGAATTAGGTGAAAGGTACGGAAAGAGAGGGATTCGAACCCTCGGTAAACAAAAGCCTACATAGCAGTTCCAATGCTACGCCTTGAACCACTCGGCCATCTCTCCTACATAATGATTATGGCCCAGAAACCGAGTGAATAGTGAGTCATTCCTATTAGATTTTTTGATAGGTACGTACAGTCAATTCTAACTATAAAAAAAAAATATAGAAAACTTTTCATCAAAGAAAAACCCTTCCTTCAAGGGGGGGGGGTATAAAGATAATTTTTTTTTGTGAAAAACTGTTAAAAAAAAAGATATATATCTATTCATTTCATTCATTTCATTTTTGCGAAGATGGCGCTCCCATCTTTTTCCAATAGTTATTCTTTTTACTTACAATATTTATACCAAATTAAATTACCAAATTAAATCAATTTTATACCAGATTAAATCAATGAATTAGAACGAATCAATTGATCTCTTTTTTTATTTTTTTTTTTTATGTTATTTCGTACTGTACAATTTCTTTGTTTGTGGGATCATTTTCTCACAAGAGGTAAGTAAAAGAAATTATAGAATGGATTGCTACCTATGCCCAGATCTCGGATAAATGGAAATTTTATTGATAAGACCTTTTCAATTGTAGCCAATATCTTATTACGAATAATTCCGACAACTTCAGGAGAAAAAGAGGCATTCACCTATTACAGAGATGGTGCGATTTGATGTTTTTTTTTCTTTACCGCTTTCAGTCTTCGGAGAAAGATACATTATTTGGGAGAGAAATAAAAAAATTATTGAAAGAAATCTACGCTTATTGTGAAGGTGAAGTTTGTAAATAAAACAATTCCTTCTGTCGTGTATCCCCGATTAATGCAGCCTCAGATGCTTCAATTGTAGATTCTAGTATTGAGCGAAAGGTTACACCTATGGGTTAGGTCAACCCTACTCCACTAGTACCAATAGGCAGCATAGGGGAAGAAGCACTACGCCTAGGAATCAACAATACGAAAACTTTGTTATAAATTATACCTTTTCTTTATCGGAATCGGGACTAACAAGAATGGTTGGTACAACAAACATCCATCTCGTTCGTATTTTGGATACCCGTATAACCATCGAAGACTGTTGAAGTGACTAATTCCTGGAAATTAAGGGGTGCTAAGAACAAAGAAATTGTTAGAGTTATCATTTTTATCTAGTACCAAGATACTTGATGTTAAGAAAAGATCTTTTACAGGAAGGTTGGCTAGAGATTTCTTGTAAAAACACTAGCCCCGTTCGGTTCATAATGAAATTATTTCAATCTTTTTTGATTCCATGTATTATTCTCATTATGCACATAAAAAAGGAGGAGCCGTATGAGATGAAAATCTCACGTACGGTTCTGGAACGGAGATTCTTTGAATCGAAGACGACCGTAACGGATGTCGGCTCAATCCGAAGGAAATTATGCGGAAGCTTTACAGAATTATTATGAAGCTATGCGACTAGAAATTGATCCCTATGATAGAAGTTATATACTCTATAACATAGGCCTTATCCACACAAGGAACGGAGAACATACGAAAGCTTTGGAATATTATTTTAGGGCACTAGAACGAAACCCGTTCTTACCACAAGCTTTAAATAATATGGCCGTGATCTGTCATTACGTGCGACTATCTCCACTATAGAAAGAAAAAAAAGGAAAGAAAGAGCAAATCCGCTAATAAATACTAGAAAATAGGCTTTCTACATATCATATCTATCGTGTCCAAAACAACGATTTTTATCAGCTGTAGCAAAGAAAAAGAAAGAAACTTCATAGAAGTCCAAATATGAAGAAATAGGTATGCCTAGATCCTTTAGTCTATGGATAAACAAAGGATCTAATTGATAGAAGAATAAGCACCGTAAAGATCAATTAGTGAGGTTTTGGGCCGATACAATAAGAACTGCTTACTTATGTCACGATATGAGATAAAAGTTAGGAATCAACTTATGTAATAGAGTCGATCCCCTAAGGTATTGAGCAGCGGTGTAGAATCAGATCCCAAAGATAGTAAGTCTTTTCTTTCTTATGAAAGAACT